ATTTGAAAATGAGTAGTTCAGAGAGAATCGAGCTTTCGATTGATCCGGGTACTTGGAATCCTATGGATGAAGACATGGTCTCTGCGGATCCCATTAAATTTCATTCGAGGGAGGAACCTTATAAAAATCGTATTGACTCTGCTCAAAAAACGACAGGATTGACTGACGCTGTTCAAACAGGTACAGGTCAACTAAACGGTATTCCGGTAGCCCTTGGGGTTATGGATTTTAAGTTTTTGGGGGGTAGTATGGGATCCGTAGTAGGCGAAAAAATAACTCGTTTGATCGAGTATGCTACCAATCAACGTTTACCTCTTATTTTAGTGTGTTCTTCCGGAGGAGCACGAATGCAAGAAGGAAGTTTAAGTTTGATGCAAATGGCTAAAATTTCTTCGGTTTTATGTGATTATCAATCAAGTAAAAAGTTATTCTATATATCAATTCTTACATCTCCTACTACCGGTGGGGTCACAGCTAGTTTTGGTATGTTGGGGGATATCATTATTGCTGAACCCTATGCCTATATTGCATTTGCGGGTAAAAGAGTAATTGAACAAACATTGAAAAAAGCCGTGCCTGAAGGTTCACAAGCGGCTGAATCTTTATTACGTAAGGGCTTATTGGATGCAATTGTACCACGTAATCCTTTAAAAGGTGTTCTGAGTGAGTTATTTCAGCTCCATGCTTTTTTTCCTTTGAACAAAAATTCAATAAAATAGAACGGTTAGTTTATCAGAATTAAACGAAACCCCCGAAAAATTCATTTTTCTTTCGAATCATTTTTTTATCGATATGCTTGTTTACTACTCAGTAAACCTCTATCAACAAGATAAAAAGTGAATTTTTGCTTTCGGGAAGTTCAAATTAGACTAGACAAATAAAACAAAGTTCATTTTCCTCCCTTGCTTGCATATGTATAGATAATTCAAATAGAGAGAAATACAGATCTATAGAAAGTCTTCCATCTTTTTGCATTTCCCGAAAATTCCCTGTTGTTGGATCAGATTCTAATCAATTTTGTAGAAATTTTTAATGGAATAAAATTTTTTCTTTATTAATGACTATTAGAAGTAGAAGACAAAAAGAATAATAAATCTAACAAGGGGAGTATGATACATCTATTTTATTTTGAAAGATTTATTAAGTCCATTTATTTAGTTTGGCGTTTCTTATACCTATTTTTTTATTCTATTTCTATTAGGTTCTATTCTATATATTTATATTAGGTTGTATATTAGATATATATTTACTTAAAGATACTTAGTATAATTATATAATATATATAATAGAAATAATAAAAATCCAAGATATTCTAAGATATCTTTAGAATTCAGAATATAACAATAACAGGTACAAATATTAAATTGAGGTACCCATTTTATGACAACTTTCAATAACTTACCCTCTATTTTTGTGCCTTTAGTAGGCCTAGTCTTTCCGGCAATTGCAATGGCTTCTTTATTTCTTCATATTCAAAAAAATAAGATTTTTTAGATCGGATGAGACCTAATCGTATCACTCCTTTTTTTATTTTAAAAACTTCGATTCGATAAGACCCATTTGGTAGAATATTGTATAACACATAGATTCCTACAAACATAAATAAAAAAAGCTCTTATGCATGTGTAAACGTATTATATGAGTAAATAAATTTGCGCTCTTTTGAAAAATGGATCATCATAGGGCCGATGTATGAAATTCAAGTCAATGTATTTATTTGTATGTATATAGCTATAGGGGATCATATAAAGGAAGCAGATTTTATTATTTTAGATATAAACAATTCTATGAATTACTCCTTGAGAGTTACTTTGAAAACAAAAAAAGGAAAGTCATATTTTCTCAATTCCAAAAAATTGTATAACTGGATCTAATATATATGAGTTGGCGATCAGAATCTATATGGATAGAATTTATAACGGGGTCTCGAAAAACAAGTAATTTCTGCTGGGCCTTTATCCTATTTTTAGGTTCATTAGGATTCTTATTGGTTGGAACTTCCAGTTATCTTGGTAGAAATGTTATATCGTTATTTCCGTCTCAGCAAATCATTTTTTTTCCACAAGGGATTGTGATGTCTTTCTATGGGATCGCAGGTCTCTTTATTAGTTGCTATTTGTGGTGCACTATTTTGTGGAATGTGGGTAGTGGTTATGATCTTTTCGACCGAAAAGAAGGAATAGTGCGTATTTTTCGTTGGGGATTTCCTGGAAAAAGTCGTCGCATCTTTTTACGATTCCTTATGAAAGATATTCAGTCCATCAGAATAGAAGTTAAAGAGGGTGTTTCTGCTCGGCGTGTCCTTTATATGGAAATTCGAGGTCAAGGGGCTATTCCTTTAATTCGTACTGATGAGAATTTTACTACACGAGAAATTGAGCAAAAAGCTGCTGAATTGGCTTACTTCTTGCGTGTACCAATTGAAGTTTTTTGAAATGAATTAATTTTAAAAGACTAAATGCTTTGGCAGTAGGAAGAAAAAACGACAGAATTTCTTTATTTTTTTTGTCAATTGAACATTCATCTATTCTTTTATGCTCGTTTTTTTTTTGATATATTTGATAGAGAAGAAAAGGAGTTTCTTCGTCTCGAAATTAGTATTGATCGAAAAAAGGGGGAATAACATCCTGGAAACCCTATTTTTTTCTTGATTCAAATTGGAAGTGTATTCTGAGTCTATTTCTGTATTCTTTCTAGATTCAAAGCAAAGACTAAGTATTGAATCAAAAGAAAAAGAGAAAATGGATTCATAGGTTCAATACATTCTATTCGAATTAGAATAGAAACTCCTGCTCGATAGAAATATTAGATCTAATAGAATCAACAAATGAGGTGGGTTCATTAACAATTCACAGATTCAAAATGGCAAAAAAGAAAGCATTCATTCCTTTTTTTGATTTTACATCTATAGTCTTTTTGCCCTGGTTGATCTCTCTCTGCTGTAATAAAAGTTTAAAAACTTGGATTACTAATTGGTGGAATACTAGACAATGCGAAACTTTTTTGAATGATATTCAAGAAAAAAGTATTCTAGAAAAATTCATACAATTAGAGGACCTATTCCAGCTCGATGAAATGATAAAGGAATACCCAGAAACCGATTTACAACAATTTCGTCTAGGAATCCACAAAGAAACGATCCAATTCATCAAGATACACAATGAGTATCGTATCCATACAATCTTGCACTTCTCGACAAATCTAATATCTTTCGTTATTCTAAGTGGTTATTCCTTTTGGGGTAAGGAAAAGCTTTTTATTCTGAATTCTTGGGTTCAAGAATTCCTATATAATTTAAGTGATACAATTAAAGCTTTTTCGATTCTTTTATTAACTGATTTATGTATCGGATTCCATTCGCCTCACGGTTGGGAACTAATGATTGGTTATATTTACAAAGATTTTGGGTTTGCTCATTATGAGCAAATTTTATCTGGTCTAGTTTCTACCTTTCCAGTCATTCTTGATACAATTTTTAAATATTGGATCTTTCGTTATTTAAATCGTGTATCTCCGTCACTTGTAGTGATTTATCATGCAATAAATGACTAAAAAATGATTCACTGATTCAATTCTAATCTTTCGTACCTTATACATCATAACCAAATCAAAGTCGTATTTACTTTACTCTTTTTACCCATGAGGGATTCCTTGTATATTTCAACAAAAAAATTTTATTTTTTTTCAGTAAATGTAAATAGCAGAATTGTGGCTAGGGAAGTATATTATCGACCTACCTAACTTTATTGTAGAAATTTTCGGGATAAATGATTGGACCATGCAAACTAGAAATACCTTTTCTTGGATAAGGGAAGAGATTACTCGCTCCATATCTGTCTCACTTATGATATATATAATAACTTGGGCATCGATTTCAAGTGCATATCCAATTTTTGCCCAGCAGAATTATGAAAATCCACGAGAGGCAACTGGGCGTATTGTATGTGCCAATTGCCATTTAGCTAATAAGCCCGTGGATATTGAGGTTCCACAAACGGTACTTCCTGATACTGTATTTGAAGCAGTTGTTAAAATTCCTTATGATATGCAACTAAAACAAGTTCTAGCTAATGGTAAAAAAGGAGCTTTGAATGTGGGAGCAGTTCTTATTTTACCGGAGGGGTTTGAATTAGCCCCCCCCGATCGTATTTCACCCGAGATGAAAGAAAAGATAGGAAATCTGTCTTTTCAGAATTATCGCCCCAATAAAAAAAATATTCTTGTGATAGGTCCTGTTCCTGGTCAAAAATATAGTGAAATAACCTTTCCTATTCTTGCCCCAGACCCTGCTACTAATAAAGATGTTCACTTCTTAAAATATCCTATATACGTAGGTGGAAATAGGGGAAGGGGTCAGATTTATCCTGATGGTAGCAAAAGTAACAATACAGTTTATAATGCTACGGCAGGAGGGATAATAAGCAAAATTTTACGAAAAGAAAAAGGGGGATACGAAATAACCATAGTGGATGCGTCGAATGAACGCCAAGTGATTGATATTATCCCTCGAGGCCTAGAACTTCTTGTTTCAGAGGGCGAATCCATTAAACTCGATCAACCATTAACGAGTAATCCTAATGTGGGTGGATTTGGTCAGGGGGATGCGGAAATAGTACTTCAAGATCCATTACGTGTCCAAGGCCTTTTGTTCTTCTTAGGATCGGTTGTTTTGGCACAAATCTTTTTGGTTCTTAAAAAGAAACAGTTTGAGAAGGTTCAATTATCCGAAATGAATTTTTAGATCTGTCTATTTAGCTTTATAAAATTCGTAAAAAAGAACCAAAAAATTTATGAAAAGCCTTTTGCCTCTCTTTAGATTTTCTATTCCTTTTCGACCAGATGTCAGGAATTACGTGTATCATAGTCCTAATCCTAGTATGTATATTGAGAAGAATTCACTTTACCCCCTTTTCTTTATTTTTCAATACCAATTTGAAAAAAAGGGAAGGGGGTGTGATGTAACTCTGTCGTTATTGACCAATTGAAATTGATAGAATGTA